ATACCCTCACCTATTGTTACTAAAAAACTGAAAGAAACCTCAGAAACGAAAGAAGGGGGGGAAAGTGAGGAAGAAACAGATGTAGAAATAGAAAGAACTTTCGAAACAAAGGGGACTAAACAGGAACAAGAGAGATCCACCGAAGAAGATCCTTCTCCTTCCCTTTTTTCGGAAGAAAGGGAGGATCCGGACAAAATCGATGAAAGGGAAGAGATCCGAGTAAATGGAAAGGGGGATGAATTCTATTTAAAAGAAACATTCTATAAGGATAACCAACTTTATAAAACTTATAAAACTTCTAATCTGGATGGGAAAAAAGAGTTAGAAATTTTTAAAGAAGATACAAATTTATTATGGTTTGAAAAACCTATTGTGACATAAAAAAAATTATACTGTTAATACTGGTTAATACTGAAAGTAAATTAATAAAAAAATCAATACAAAACCTAAATATAATAAGAGATAAGAAGAGATGCGTCCGACCCCTACATATTTAATACCTTCTCCTAAAAAGAAACTTGCAAAGCCGATCCCATTTGTAATTCCATCAATTACTCGTCTATCAAAAAAATGAGTTAGTTCAGCCAATCCTCTTATACCCCCAGTTAAAGATTTTGTATACAAAGCATCTATATAACCACGATTATATGACCAATTATATATCACATTTATTATTTTGTCCCACAAAGCTCTATTATAGGTTTTTTTAACAACTGAATTAAGTAAGTTTAAATTTTGTAAAGATGAATAAATAGGCTTATATAACAAAGTAGCTAAAAATATTCCCAAAAAAGCTATACTAAGGGAAGAACTTGCATTTATTACAAATTCCTCCCAATTCCCGGAATTATTTGAATTTTGATGTAAAAGATTTATAGCCGGGTTTAACAATTTAGATAATATATCTAAATCACTTCCGTCCTGATTAAACGGAATTCCTATGGCTCCAACAAACAAAGTAAAAAGAACTAATAGAAAGATGGGAAATATCATAGTATCGTCCGATTCGTGTGGGTAGGAAAAAGTGTTTTTAGTGGGAAAATTAGTAGTAGTAAGAAAAGGGTTTAAAGTTTTTTTTACATTGTCATCAATTTGATATGTCTTATTCCAAAAAAAGGAAGCCCTTTCATTATTATCCATTGCCACTAATAAAGGAAACTTTTTTTCGCTATTTTTTGATATTTCTTTTCCCCATAGAGATATTGAATAGAAAGAGCTACTTTTTTTACCACTATAGTTTTGAAACTGAACGTTTAGATGTCCCTCAAAAGTAAGTAAATAGACCCGAAACATATAAAACGCGGTTAATCCTGCCGTGGAACAAGCTATTATTGCGAAAATTGGTGAATAAAACCAACTATCATTAAGAATCTCATCTTTGGACCAAAAACAAGCAAGGGGTGGAATACCACAAAGAGAAAGTGTACCTACTAAAAAAGCGGTTTTTGTAATTGGGACATGCTTTTTTAAACCTCCCATAAGAACCATATTCTGACTTTTGTCTGGAGAATATCCAACAATGGATTCCATGGAATGAATAATAGAGCCAGATCCTAAAAACAACAAGGCTTTGGAATAAGCATGAGTAATTAAATGAAATAAAGCGGCTCGATAAGAACCCATACCTAGAGCTAACATCATATAACCTAGTTGAGACATTGTAGAATAAGCTAGACTTCTTTTAATATCTTTTTGAGCCAGAGCTAAAGTAGCTCCTAATAATACTGTTATTATACCTGTCAAAGATATGAAACCCATTATATAAGGTATAATTATAAAAAGAGGAAGAAGCCGAGCGACAAGAAAAATTCCTGCCGCTACCATAGTAGCAGCGTGGATAAGAGCCGAAATAGGAGTAGGGCCTTCCATGGCATCTGGTAACCATACATGAAGAGGAAATTGTGCCGATTTAGCAACTGCACCAGCAAATAAAAGAAAGGAGCACAAAGTAATAAATAAAAAATTAACTTCATTATTATAAATTAGGTTATTGGATATTTCGAACAAATCCCGAAATTCAAAACTACCCGTTACCCAATAAAGACCCAAAATTCCTAATAATAAACCAAAATCCCCTACACGATTAGTTACAAATGCTTTTTGACAAGCAGCTGCCGCAATAGGTCGCGTGAACCAAAAACCTATTAATAGGTAAGAGCACACCCCGACTAATTCCCAAAAAATATAAATTTGTATCAAATTGGAACTAGTAACTAATCCCAACATTGAAGTATTGAAAAAACTCAAATAAGCAAAAAATCTCAAATATCCTTGATCATGAGACATATAATTATCACTATAAAAAAGAACCAAAATTCCAACAGTAGTAATTAATATTAACATAATAGAAGTAAGTGGATCAATTAAATAACCGAATTCTAAAGAAAAATCATTATTAATGGTCCAAGAGCCCACATATTGATAGATAGAACTTCTATTTATTTGTTGAATAGATAGATAGACTGAAAGAATCATAACTATGCTTAACAGTAAAATACTAGGAAACGCCCACATACGACGAAGATTTTTTGTTGCCGTTGGAAAAAGGAGAAGTCCCACTCCTATTAATATAGGAACTGGTAGCGGAATGAAAGGTATAATCCATGAATATTGATATGTATATTCCATAATAAAAAGACCTTTTTATTCTTGTTTTATTCTTAATTAATTGTTTCTGATTCACCAGCTCTTATCACTTTTTTAGGTTCAATAAAAAATCAAGATATGGAAAATCAAAATAAAATTTTTGATTCTTAATTTTTCTCAATCTTTTTTTTCAACACTTCACCTATTCAAATCAAGAAGTTCAAATTGGTCAAATGATATGAGTATAACCAAGTTACAATTACAAATTTTTTATTAATATATTTAAGTAAGATTTTTAGGAAGATACAAAAAAAATTTCAGTTAATATTACGTATTACGATAATTTATATCTATTAATTTCTATCTATAGAGTAAAGAAAAAAAATGAAACCAAAATGGACCACTTAATATATTACTTTATTTTGATATGACTAATATAATAGAATAGTAATAATAAGATGGCCGACCGTAAAACTTTTTTTGTTTGTTTATTGATAAAATTCATTGGGTAACTCTGCGATTGTCTTTTCTTGAACTAGAGGACATCTTTCGTTGTATGAAAGAATATGATATTCGAAATTATTATTTTCATAATATAAAAAAGAAATAAATTTCAAAGAAAAAGGAAATTACTAAAATTCATTTTATAAAATCATATATCCTTTTTGATTAACTACTAGTTTCATTCAAATTTTAAAATTTAAATTATGTGTACTTGCTTTTTTGGGGTTGATCAATTTTATAGCAAACTCAGACCCCCTGCGGGAGAGAAGTTGTTACCTTAATCGGAAAGAAAAAATGGAATTGTTTGAATAATAGATGTCTTTCACATCAAACGATAGAAATGAAGAACTCTTTAAAATTTTCATGGCAGTTCCCAAAAAACGTACTTCTATATCAAAAAAAAAGATTCATAAAAATATTTGGAAAAAAAAGGCATATTGGGTAGTCTTGAAAGCTTTTTCATTAGCGAAGTCTCTTTCAACGGGAAATTCAAAATTTTTTTTGTACGACAAATAAATAAGCAAACGTCGGATAAAATAATCTGAATCTCAAAATAGTACTCCCCTTTATAATATATTTTCTCATTTTCGGATGGGGATTTTTATTTTCCCCATCGGTTCGCTTGTCACAATAACAAGAAAAAAGTTTTATTATTTTCTACATAAAAGAAAAGAGAAGATCCTTAGGAAAAAAATCAATAGAAAATAAAAAACTTTTTTCTTAGACAAGATATTTAGACCAATATATAATAGGTCCACTAAATCCTAAATATAAATTTCTAAGGAATTGGATGTCATACTATGCACTATGATTCATAAAAAGCATTTTTGAGTTTAGATTTATAAAATTTATAAAATAAATGAGAAATCCATTTTATAAAAATATTCAAAAATGCAAACAAATAGGAAAGAACTTTTTAAAGTTATATGCTTGAATCGAAGTCATAATTATTTAGTTAGTAATTATTTAGTTAGTTTAGTAAAGTAGAAACTACGAAAATGTCCGCTAGAAAAAATGAAACATCTTTTTTTTTATAAAAGGATAATAATTTTTTTTATTGGAATATTTAAATACATATATTTTGCATATATTTATATTGAATATTGAAACCAAACACTTTTTTTCTCATTCATTTGAATTCAAAAAAATATGGAATTGACTCCTTCAAGAATCTCGACGATTAACTAAAAATAGATTATTATTATTCCAAATACCCTAAGCCGCTATGGTGAAATCGGTAGACACGCTGCTCTTAGGAAGCAGTGCTAGAGCATCTCGGTTCGAGTCCGAGTGGCGGCATGGCATCTTATACAAGAGATATAATAAGTCCTATAATGAATTCAATTCTAAATTTTAATTCCATAGAACCTTGCACCCCTTTTTTTATTATGATATTTTCTACTTTAGAACATATATTAACTCATATATCCTTTTCGATCGTTTCAATTGTAATTACAATTTATTTGATAAGCTTATCAGTCGATGAAATCATAGGACTATATGATTCGTCAGAAAAAGGGATGATAGCTACTTTTTTCTGTATAACAGGATTATTAGTCACTCGTTGGATTTATTCGGGCCATTTACCATTAAGTAATTTATATGAATCATTAATTTTTCTTTCATGGAGTTTTTCCATTATTCATATGATTCCATATGTTAAAAAACATCAAAATTATTTAAGCACAATAACTGCGCCAACTACCATTTTTACCCAAGGCTTTGTTACTTCAGGCCTGTTAGCTGAAATGCATCAATCAGAAATTTTAGTGCCCGCTCTCCAATCCCATTGGTTAATGATGCACGTAAGTATGATGATATTGGGCTATGCAGCTCTTTTATGTGGATCATTATTATCAGTAGCTCTCTTAGTCATTACATTTCGAAAAGCTCTAAGGATTTTTAGTAAAAACAATAATTTTTTAAATGAGTCATTTTTCTTTGAAGAGATCCAATACATGACTGAAAGAAACAATAGCACTTCTTTTTTTTCTTTTAGAAATTATTATAAAGCTCAACTTATTCAACAATTGGATCATTGGAGTTATCGGATTATTAGTTTAGGGTTTATCTTTTTAACCATAGGTATTCTTTCGGGAGCAGTATGGGCTAACGAGGCATGGGGATCCTATTGGAATTGGGATCCAAAAGAAACTTGGGCATTTATTACTTGGACTATATTTGCGATTTATTTACATACTCGAACAACTAAAAATTTAGAAAGTGTAAATTCCGCAATTGTGGCTTCTATGGGCTTCCTAATCATTTGGATATGCTATTTTGGAGTCAATTTATTAGGAATAGGATTACATAGTTATGGTTCATTTAATTTACACTAGCAGCTAATTAAATGAAAAATATTCTAACGAATACAAAGATAGAATATTATTCATATATTTTATAAATAAGAAATATTATTTTAAGTAAGAATATCAAATAAGAAATAAACTGTCGAGAACCATTTGAATCAGTACACTGCTTGATTCAAATGGTTCTCGCAAAGGCCAAATCCATCTGGTTACAATTCAAATTGGATTTTTACTTAACTTAAAACTTAAGATAAAATCCTACTTAAGCTTAAGAGAAAAAAGACTTTTCTTTCTCATTGTACAACGAACAATATACAAACAAATAGGATTGCTTTTTGATTTGTTCTTTTTTCCTAAAAACTATCGATAAAAATAATTAGATATAATAGCTTCGACCTTGTCAACTGATAATGAAAGAACGAAATCCGGATAAATACCGATACCTATTATTGGTAGAAGGATAGCGATCGAAACAAATAACTCTCGCGGTCCAGAATCAAAAAAATAAGAGTTTGGAATATTAAATATCCTGTATCCATAGAACATTTGACGTATCATAGATAATAAATAAATAGGCGTTAATATCATTCCCACTCCCATTAAAAAAGTAACTAGTATTTTTGGCATTAAAAGATATTTTTGACTAGTAATTATTCCTAAAAATACTAATAATTCTGCAACAAAACCGCTCATGCCCGGTAATGCAAGAGAGGCCATCGATAAGATACTGAACATCGTAAATTTTTTGGGGAGGGGGATAGCCATTCCACCCATTTCGTCAAGATAAAGAAGACGTATTCTATCATAACTCGTTCCTGCCAGGAAAAAAAGAGCAGCCCCAATAAATCCATGAGAGATTATTTGTAAAATGGCTCCATTGAGTCCCGTATCGGTTATAGAGCCAATTCCAATAATTATGAAACCCATATGAGATATAGAGGAATAGGCTATTCTTTTTTTTAAATTACGTTGACCCGGAGATGTTGAAGCTGCATAGATTATTTGTATTGCGCCTATTGTAATCAACCAGGGCGAAAATAGGGAATGGGCGTGGGGTAAAATTTCCATATTGATCCGAATCAACCCGTAGGCTCCCATTTTTAATAAAATTCCAGCTAGAAGCATACAAGTACTATAATGTGCCTCTCCATGGGTGTCTGGTAACCATGTATGTAAGGGTATAATCGGTGATTTGACAGCAAAAGCAATAAGAAATCCAATATAGAATATTATTTCTAGTGCCGGAGGATACGATTGATTAGCTAATGTTTGAAAATTTAATGTTGGTTCATTAGAACCATATAAACCAATACCTAAAACCCCTATTAATAAAAAAATAGAACCTCCCGCAGTATACAAAATGAACTTTGTAGCTGAATAGAGACGTTTCTTTCCCCCCCACATCGATAGAAGTAGATAAACGGGAATTAATTCTAACTCCCACATGATGAAAAAAAGTAAAAGGTCTCGAGAAGAAAATAATCCTATTTGAGCGCTGTACATTGCTAACATCAGAAAATGGAATAATCGGGAATCCCGAGTAATTGGCCAAGCCGCTAAAATAGCTAAAGTGGTAATAAATCCCGTCAGTAAAATAGGTCCTATAGAAAGTCCATCTACCCCCAATCTCCAATAAAAATCAAAAAAATTGATCCATTTATAATCCTCTGCTAATTGAGTTAATGGATCGTCCAATTGGAAATGAGAACAGAATGTATAGGTTGTTAAAAGAAGCTCTAATACGCATATACATATAGTATACCACCTAATTACTTTATTTCCTCTATGGGGGAGAAAGAAAATAAAAGAACCTGCCAATATCGGCAAAACTACAATTATTGTTAACCAAGGAAAATAATTCGTGGTAAAGACAAGATACACTTGGACAAAAAAACCCGTGCTAAAAAAAAAAATAGAATAATTATTCTATTTTCTGTTTTTGAACACGGGTTTTTGTCGGTAAAAAAAATCAACTGTATTCAAAATGTATTTAAGTGGTTTTTTTTGGAACGTATTAATAAGCTAGACCCATACTTCGAGTTGTTTCGTGCCATAAATAAACCCGAACGCTCAAAAAATCCGTCGGACAGGCAGATTCACATCGCTTACAACCGACACAGTCTTCTGTTCTTGGAGCAGAAGCAATTTGCTTAGCTTTACATCCATCCCAAGGTATCATTTCTAATACATCTGTTGGGCAGGCTCGGACACATTGAGTACATCCTATACAGGTATCATAAATTTTTACTGAATGTGACATTGGATCTATAACTTTTTGAATGCCATAAATTTTCGATCTAGTAAACTTTTTAATGAATCATATATTTAGACACCAGATGAATCAATGATTTTACCAGAATTTTTCCAATCAATCTAATTCTGGATTGACTCATGAAATTGGGCCAAGATACTTTGATTTTCCCTTTTTTCTCAAATCTATGTATCATACATGCTGATTGAAAATCATACTAATTGAGGTTGATGATAATTTAAATTAATGAATAGTCTAAATTTATTCATTTTATTTATTCAATAAATTCGATTGATTGATACGAATTGATTTTCTGTTACGATAAATTGACGAAACAATAGCTAGCCCAATAGCGGCTTCTGCAGCTGCAATAGCTATAACAAAAATTGAGAAAATATTTCCTTTTAATTGTCGACTATCAAAAAAATCTGAAAATGTTACGAAATTCATATTAACTGCATTCAGTATAAGTTCAAGACACATAAGGGCCCTAACCATATTTCGGCTCGTGATCAATCCATAGATACCAATAGAAAATAAATAGGCACTCAAAACAAGTACATATTCGAGTATCATTGACCAGCTCCTTATTAATTTGGATTCATTTCAATATGAACAACAATTCAAACGAGTTCATTTACTATCAAACTATAATAAGTACAAAGCAAGAGAGTTATATTTGGTGATAGATAAAAAAAAATGAGAGTCTTCAAATAGAATTGAAGATAAATGAATTTTATAACACGGAACGGGGTTGATTTTTGATTGCTGTTAACGATTATAAAGATTTATCATTGCCGAGCAACAGCAATTGCACCTATCAAAGCAACTAAAAGTATTATCGAAATCAGTTCAAATGGAAGAAAAAAATCGGTTGATAGGTGAATTCCAATTTGTTGACTATTACTTATCAAATCTTGTTCTATAATCTGATTTGATTTTGTCGTCCAAATAATCCCGTACCAAGACGTATTTAGAATAGTACTAATTAGTGAAACAAAAATACTTGTACAAACCAACGAAGTAATCCCATCACCAACAGTCCAAAGGTTCAAATCTTTGTAATATTCTGAACCACTCATGAACATTACAGCAAATAGTATTAAAACATTTATAGCTCCTACATAAATAAGGAGCTGTGCAGCCGCTACAAAATGGGAGTTTGATGAAATATAAAATAAGGATATGCAAACAAGAACCAATCCCAACGAAAAGGCAGAAAAAATTGGATTAGTAAATAACACTACTCCTAGAGCTCCTACTATAAGACCTGATCCCAGAAAAACTAAAAGAAAATCATGTATTGGTCCAGGCAAATCCATTTTTTTTAAGATAAATCGAAATGTTTTTCATGATTTTATTGACCCGACCGGGAAATTTTTTATAATATTCTATATGCTCCAAATTGTTGAAACATTTAATTCTAATTGACTGGGGTTAAATTAAAATTGATGTAGGTAGAATTGGTGTACCAATATCTTTTTTCTTTCAAGCGATAAAGGTCATTTAGTTCAAAACAAACATATAATATATATTTCAATTTCATTTTAGTTGCCTTTCTCACCAACCAATTAACAATTGGTCAGAATTTATATAGTCATTGACTAGAAAAAAAAAGAAATCATTCCTTTAGATTAGATCAAATTGAACCTTGATAATTGGAAATTACTTTTTCATTTTAATTAAATATTAAATTAATTTAATTTGAAATTAATTAAAGAGTTTTAAATTTTTTATTTTATTTTGGGCGAATTCAAAATTGTTCGAATTGTATAATCCTCAATTACTGATATTGGTAAACGACCTAAAGCAATTTGATTATAATTTAATTCATGACGATCATAGGCCGAAAGCTCATATTCTTCAGTCATTGATAAACAATTTGTTGGACAATACTCAACGCAGTTACCACAAAATATACAAATTCCGAAATCAATACTGTAATTAAATAATCGTTTCTTTCGAATACCGGTTTCCAATTTCCAATCAACAACGGGGAGATCTATAGGACATACACGAACACATACTTCACAAGCAATACATTTATCAAATTCAAAATGAATTCGACCGCGGAAACGTTCCGACGTAATTAATTTTTCATAAGGATATTGAATAGTTACAGGTAAACGGTTTGCATGGGATAAAGTAATCATGAACCCTTGACCAATGTACCTTGCAGCTCGTACTGTTTGTTGACCATAATTCATGAACCCAGTTAGCATAGGGAACATATTGTAAAGATCTATAAATAATTTAATGTTTGTTTCTTTCTCTTGTTTGAGAAAAGTCCTAACTATAAAATAGTGTATTCCTTTTTTCTTTACAGTGAAAGGAGTTGGGAAGAAGTTGTTAATAATAGATTACCGAGAGAAAGGGGTAAAAGAAATTTCCATCCAAGATTTAATAATTGGTCTATTCTTAGCCTAGGCAAAGTCCATCTTGTTGTAATAGAAATGAACAAAAACAAATAAGTTTTAGCTAATGTAATAAAAATACCAATTGTCATTCCAAAAACTCTACCCACTTTATTTATTTCAAATAGCTCAGGAACGAATATGTATGGAATAGAGATATTCCAACCACCCAAGTAAAGAACTGTTACAAATAATGAAGAAACTAATAAGTTTAGATAGGAAGCAACGTAAAATAAACCGAATTTGATACCAGAATATTCGGTTTGATAACCGGCTACTAATTCTTCTTCTGCTTCTGGTAAATCAAAAGGTAATCTCTCACATTCTGCTAGGGAAGAAATTAGAAAAACAACAAATCCTATAGGCTGACGCCACAAATTCCATCCCCAAAAACCATATTTTGATTGGACCTCAACTATATCAACTGTACTTGAACTGTTAGATAATCATAGTCGATGATAACATCACTGTTCCCATCGCTATTACAGAACCGTACATGAGATTTTCACCTCATACGGCTCCTCGGGGGCCAAAAATAAATTTAAAAGGACCAAACCAATATTATTCCAATACTATTTATCTTAATATGGTTGTAATATAAATATAGATTTTAAAGTAAAAACCTATTGGAAGATCCCGAATTAAACCAATGAAATTCTGTCTGCTAGATGCTATAATAATAACTAAAAAACGCTTCTGAATTGATCTTGTCCCTTAATAATTTTAATTTTTCTTTGTTGTGAGTAATAACTTAATCCTTCAATAAAATACTCCTTGTAGAAATATCAATAGATATTTCAATCCATCCTTTTCGATTACGAAAAAAAAAATTATAGAATTCAGTATTTCATGAATCATGACACAATATCTCTATGAATATATGAAAGAAAAAAAAAAGGATTTTTTTCGTTTCTCTTCTTCTTTCTTAAAAAGGGAGTTTCAAAAAAAAAAAGGATTATTTCGTTCCCGATAGTCATTTTTTTTAATCTGTGGATAGGAGCATACTCTGGATCGGAATCATGAGGAGTACTGCTTGATCATTTCTACCAACGTAAAGCCCCAATTAGTATTCTTTTTATGTTATGAAAAATACCCTTTTGTATAATTTACATAAAAATCTCCATTACTAATCCTTTATGTATTTTTGTGTTCCTAACCATCCACTCATTTTTACTCAATGGTCCATTATAGTACTACATAGAAAGGATAATAAAAACTATATATGGTTGGTTGAGCTTTTGAGCCCGCTTCAAGCTTGGCTGATTAATCAACCGATCTTGGGGATAAAGGTCTTGTTTATTTTTATTTTCTTTTAATTCTTGTACATAGGAGATGAGACTCAATTTTTTTACTGCTAATTTAGAAGCTGTTTTCTTTCACTCATATAACTATCTGATTTAGTTCATCAACCTAAATAATGAATAAAAAAATGAAGATATATCTATTCAATTTCTTTCCTAAAAAGAAAGAAGGAAAGAAAAGTTTATGTTTAACCGAATCACACGTAGAGATATTGATAATACACAAAGAGTTAATGGAATTTCATAACTAATTGATTGAGCCGCAGCTCGTAGACCACCTAAAAAGGAATATTTATTATTTGATCCATATCCTGACATAAGAAGTCCGATGGGAGCAATACTTGAAATAGCAATCCATAAAAAAACACCGATATTGAGATCGGATAAAACAAGGTGATAACTAAAAGGAATTACTGAATAACTTAGTAAAATGGATATAACTGCTATGGAAGGTCCTATACTGAATAAACGAGTATCCCCTCGAGATGGGAGAATATTCTCTTTGAAAATTAATTTTGTACCATCGGCTAGAGCTTGCAGAATTCCCAAAGGACCGGCATATTCCGGACCAATACGTTGTTGTATTCCTGCGGATATTTCTCTTTCTAACCACACAATTACGAGTACACCTATTGTAATTCCCAATACAAGACTCAAAATAGGTACAAGCATCCATATGATTCCATAGAACTCTTTGAAGGATTCCAATCTGGAAAAAGAATTGATATCTTGTACTTCTGTTGTATCAATTATCATTTTAACGATCTACTTCTCCCATAATGATATCTATGCTACCTAATATTGTCATAATATCAGCCAATTTCATTCTTTTAACTAACTGAGGAAGAATTTGTAAATTGATAAATCCGGGTGGGCGAATTTTCCATCTCCAAGGAAAACCACTCTGATCTCCTATTAAAAAAATTCCCAATTCCCCCTTTGGGGCTTCAACTCTTACATATAGTTCTTGCTTCGGCAATTCAAAGGTGGGGGAGGTTTTTTTACTAATGAATCGATAGTCAAAATCATTCCATTCTGGATCCTTTTCTCTATCAAAGGATCGAATTTCTAAATTCTCATAGGGTCCCCCAGGAATTCCTTCCAGAGCCTGTTGAATAATTTTTATAGATTCTGTCATTTCACTGATTCGGACTAAATAACGAGCTAATGAATCTCCTTCTTTTTGCCACTGGATTTCCCAATCAAATTCGTCGTAACATTCATAACGATCAACTTTACGAAGATCCCATTGGATTCCAGAAGCCCGTAGCATCGGTCCTGATAAACCCCAATTTATTGCTTCTTCTCCGCCAATAATGCCTACCCCCTCAACTCGTTCTAAAAAAATGGGATTCCGCGTAATAAGTTTTTGGTATTCAGAAATCGCTGTTAAAAAATAATCACAAAAATCTAAACATTTATCTATCCATCCATGAGGTAGATCGGCTGCTATTCCTCCGATACGAAAATAATTATGCATCATTCTCATACCGGTGGCAGCTTCAAATAGATCATATATTAATTCTCTTTCTCGGAAAATATAGAAAAAAGGAGTCTGTGCACCAATATCTGCCATAAAAGGGCCAAGCCATAAGAGATGAGAAGCTATACGACTCAACTCTAACATAATAACTCTGATATAACTGGCTCTTTTAGGTACTTGAATATTCCCCAACTGTTCGGGTCCATTTACAGTTATTGCTTCTGTGAACATAGTCGCTAAATAATCCCAACGTGTTACATAAGGCAAATATTGTATAACTGTTCTGTTTTCCGCAATTTTTTCCATCCCTCTGTGTAAATAACCCAATATCGGCTCACAATCAATAACATCTTCACCATCTAGAGTAAGGATGAGCCGAAGAACACCATGCATTGATGGGTGGTGAGGTCCCATATTGACTATCATGAGGTCTTTTCTTGTAGTTGTTACATTCATAGGTTATTCCTCGATTCATTCTTTCATGAATTGCTGAAAACGAAAAGAAATTCATCAAAATTCAAGATCTAGTAAATCAAATAATTCAAGTGACTTTTAAATTTAACGAGTTTTTGATTCTCGAATATCCAGCCGACTAATTAATTCTTTATAATGTACTTTATTTTTCTTTGACAAATAAGACAGAAGCCGTTGCCGTTTTCCCAGGATTTTACGTAGACCTCTCTGGGATAAATAGTCTTTTCTGTGCAATTCCAAATGTAAAGTAAGTCTTCGTATCTTATTGGTGAAGCTAACTACTTGAAATTCAACGGACCCACTGTTTTCTTTTTTTTCTTCTTGTGAAATAACGGAAATGAATGAATTTTTTACCATAAAACAGAACCTTCTATCCTTTTATTTTTCTTTTTACAATTCAATAAATAAATTTTACCAATCAGTAAGAATAATGCTACTCATTTATAGTTTGTATATACAATAATCTTAATTTGTTTATGAGTTACTAATTTTATCAACTCATAAAAAAAAAAAATGAATTAATCCAGTTTTCAATTTGATTTGGATACGATAAGAAAAGAGGTTCTATTTCTACACTCAAAAAAAGGGGAAAACCATTATTAACTTAAAAACAAAAAACTGCAAATAAAAAATAACAAGATTCTGTTGATTCATTTATAGACCTAATGGATATTAATACATGCATTGAATTAGTATTCAGTTATCAGAATGGAATGTAAAAAATGCATGTATGTATCTCTTTCTTTCATATATCGGATAGGGTAGAGAATGCATGCCAAAGGTTGTTATTAATGAATTTACAATCGTGGATACATATGTATCCTTACCATACTAAAACGACTGCTATTATTAGTATCAAACCAATATCGATTCATACAAGCTAAATCTTCTAATCGATAATTAGGCCAAAGAAAGAACTTTAATTTAATTAATTTATTTTTATCTCTTTTGGTTTTATCCAAAACTTCACTACAGTTTTTTATGTATTTGAAAAATACTAGATTTTTTTGTATAACATTTCTATTACTTGAATAGAAAGAAATTAGAATTCTTAATTCTCTTCGCCGTTTAGTGGATAAAATATTTTCAGGAACAAACAAATCGGAACGTATTTTGTCCCCGTTTTCAGGCATTTTTTGATGTTTTGCAATGGATTTATCAAAATTTTTCTTATCACTATAACCTTTTTCTCGATATCTTTGATTAATTGGAGGTTTACTTTTATGAACCAATGAAATATTTATCATTTGATAGATAAGAAATTGTCCGTCATTTTTTATAGACAAACGTACCGGTTCGATAATTAATATCCCACTTTTCATCAATTTTGTCAGAGTTAAATTCTTTTGAATCGTCAGAATATCCAAATTCATTTCTCCCCTTTGAATAGACGCCATAGCAATTTCTTTTGGATTTATCAATCTAAGCAGGAGACAATATACTTTGATATTATTCATCATTCTTTGATTTAAAAACTCATTCCATCTCAATTGAAACCGTAAATACCTTTTTAGGAAAAAATCAAGCTCTGCTTCTGTGTTACTCTTGGATTGTTTTTTCTTTCTACGTTTTTTCATATTTGAGCCTGCAGAATTTTCTTCAATATCTTTTTCTTGGTTTGAGAGAACTGATCCAAGAGAATCTTGGTTTTGTGCATCTGATTCAAGACTACCTTGTCCTGTGGATTCTTTTTCTTTTTGATTTAGATTCTTTAATTCAATAATATTTTTTTTTTTATTTGATAATATAAAAGGATCCCCTTCTCTCTTTCTATTGATATTTGGATTTTCACTAAAATTTTGATTTCCATTCAAATTGAAAAGAAGTACTTTGATTGGTATGATCCACGGTTTCATTTTATACGTATTATAAAATAGAATAATTTCTGGGAAGAACCAAAGTTTCAGACTCGATATAGGGCGACTTAGTATTTCTTCATTCATTCCCATCCAATCAAAAAGGTTTTTTTTTTTCTTGGATGGACAGATTTTTTTATTTTTGGATACTGTAAGATAAGAAAGACTCTTTTTATTAGTAATTTTGTCAATTAGTTCATAATTAGTAACCTCAGCCTTAGTATTTTTATTACCCTTGGGATCGATCCAGGACTTAATATCGACTTTTTTTCTAAGACAAAAATGGAAAATTTTCCAATCAAAATATTTTCTATCTGAAATTTTCTTCAGATTCATAATGTTATCTTCCCCTAGATAATCATTGAGAGGAATAAGATCTTCTGACATATTAAATAATATATCCTTATGTATATTGTAATCATAAGAAATCCTCTTTTTATTATTTATACCTAATGGTGATACATAAAGCTTCTTATTTTCATAATTAATAGATTTATATGAGAAAAGGTCATAAATATAGTGTTTTTGAAAGTTATATTTTTCATTCAATAATGAATTTGCTTCAAAATTATTTACATTAAATTTTTTGTAATAAATTAATTGGTCTGTTTTTTTATCAGAATACTCTTTGTTTAAATCTTTATTCTGATCCATACGTTGTTGATTGATTTTAGTTCTCCATTTTTGGGGCACTAAATAATACCATCTAATTGGGGATAAATCATATTGATAATAACCTTTTAACCAGTTTTTCCATTGATTCATTCCAGAATAAAAAAGAGATTTCGGTCGTAATTCAGAATGCAATATTTCTTGTTCTTCGAAAGAATTCCTTATTTCATTCTTAAGAAAAAGAGACGTTCCTTGATATTCAAAAACATATCTTAACTTATACAAGTTATACAAGTTAATAAATTGAGTTTGGTATAATTTGTAAAATACATATGCTTGTGACAAGGAGGATAAATCAAAAATGCTTTTCAAATTTTTCTTACTAATATCAAAAGGCGACTTTTTTATAGTCGAAATAAAGCGAAGTGTATTTTGATTTATTTTATTAATTTTTTCTTTATTTGTTTCATTATTGGAAATGTATTTATCAAGAATTTTTTTTGATAATTTTAAAAAAAGTTGTGTATGGATCCGCGGAATAGAAATGATAGATAGAACGATATCCATATAAATTCTTTCCATTAAAAATATTATAAAAAAATATGATTTACGGATAAATCGAACATTTCTTCTTTTAAATTTATACGAAATATTTTGAATTTGTTGGACTAGTTTAATAGCATAACTTTTTTTATTAGAACTAATAGTTATTTTATTATTTAGTTCCGAAGTTAAAAACTCTTTCTTCTTATCCTTTGTAATTTTATCTATTTGATTCCTGATTGTGGCTGTTCTATCAGTCAAATCTTTCATTTTTTTTTCTGTTAATGAAAAATCTTTCAAATCCATAAATCCAATTGGAATGGACGATTCATGAATTGTTTGATTCATCATTATCGAATCTTTTTCTTTTCTAGTTTCACTCAATTCAGATATTTTTCTTAATCCAAAAAATAGAAGTAGATTTCTTATAAAAAGTTCTTTGATTATTCTTTTTATAAATAGAATTCTTTTTACGATCCATTTTTTTGTTTCTTTTAAGATGTTTATAAAAAATTTTGTTCTTTTTTTTAAAAATTCTATAATTACAAAGGACCTCTTTTGCAATTTTCTAATTTTTTTTTTTAGTTCTTTGGAAATGGGTTTAAAAAATGAACGTCTTTTTCGGGGAGAACCAAAAGGAAATTCAGTTTCCATTCCCCAAACTGTTAAAAAACAAAAATCATCTTTTTGTCCTTTATTTTTCAGTTTCAACAGATTCTTTTGAGAGGATTGTAGCTTAGACCTGCGCCAAGGTTTAAGGCAAAAAGGAAATAGGATCTTTATCTGAATACCGTCTGTCAACCATTTTTTTGGAAATTCAGTTTCTGATAATTGAACACCATTATAGGTACATTTTATATGCATTTCTTTATTCCAATCTTTTAAGTCTTCGGACCATTCGGGAAATTGAAATAATAACATACGGACTATATTTTTAGCTATTATCAATGAAGGTAATATAATATATTTTCTAAGAAAGGATTGGCTTACTAATGCGGAACCTCTTATTACTTGCGTAAATAGAAAGGTATCCCAAGCTTCTGCTATTTCTATTCGTATTTTCTCTTGTATTTTGTATTCTTCTTTTTTTTGTTCTTCTTTTTTTTTTTTTTCATTTTCTTGTGTTTCTTCTTCTGTATAATCCGAAATTTGTAATTTTTTTGATTT